CTGCGCCAGTGATTCCCCTATTATTTATTAGTGAACAATAATTGAATAATTCCTTCATAGAGATAGAGGACATAATTCACATGGATATAGTAAATCTCGCTTGGGCTGCTTTAATGGTAGTCTTTACGTTTTCCCTTTCACTAGTAGTATGGGGAAGGAGTGGACTCTAGAAGTACTACTAATTGAGTTTAGGAACTAAACAGTATCACTTTTTTTTATAGATCGTTCGGCAAAGTTTTTTTTATTTAAAATTTCACTATTTCAATTTAAAATTTTATTTTTAAATTGAAATAGAAATTAAAAATATCTTCATTTCGAAATTCTCTTGGATTTTAGTTGAGTAATGTATTCTATGAATAATAAATATATATGAAGAATACTCTTTCAATCAAAGAAATATTTCAATTATTTCCGTGTTCGTATTTTGAAAGTAAAAAAAGTAAAAGGAATACAAATGGTAGGAAATTTATTCCAACTGAATTCTTCATAAATTTTCTATTTCGATGAACTGACTCTTACCAAAGTTAGATATGGACCATGAGGAAGAACGGAACTTTTTTTTATTTTGTTTACCTCTTTACTGTTCAAAGATCAAAGAGAAAAAAATTCGGTTATTCCATTACGTGGATACACATTGGGAAACAACATAGTAGTTGTCCAACGAGATACTGCACATCCTAAAATATTGTCTTGGGCGAGTCACATATTGCGCCGCTTGTTTTAGTTTTACTATTTTAGAAATTTTATTTATGTTTTGCTTGTTTTATTGAACCCATTTCATATCATGGTTCAAACGTTAAAAGTCGACGGGTTTTACTAATCCTTTTCGAAATCCGAAGAAGTTCCCATGGATCATTTGTCAACTCCTCAATCAATGACTTCTTCGTCGGAATGCTAACTAAAAGATTATTTTATTATACCTATCGAAGAAGTCATTGATTCTTTCGATCGGGATTCATATTGAAAATAATCAGAAATCTAGGAATTCTAATCGTAAAAGTCGCTTTCGATTATTTCAAATTAATTTAATTGAAATCAACACAAATTAAATACAAATAGATAAAGCAAAGAAATAGAATTGGGATACTATATAATATACATTATCACTATATATATTATATATACGTAATTAAATCGATTTCTATATATATAGAAAAGGAATATGATGATACTATTGTAGATTGATCTATATTAATCTATATTAAATTAACCCGCATTACAATACAACTTTATACACTACAATAACAATACTAGATAGTATGGTAGAAAGAAATATCTGAATCTTTCTACCATACTATCGTATCTCATAGAATACGACTGATTCTAGTCTGCCCATTTCATTTAAGACGCGAAATTTTTATCCTTTTCTTCTCTGCAATTATTGATAAGAAATAAAAAATCAAGTTTAATTCAAATTAATCACCTTGGCTGACTGTTTTTACGTATATTATAAGTAAAAAAGCAGTAGGAACTAGAATAAACAGTGCAGTAGCAATAAATGCGAGAATATTTACTTCCATAATCTCATTGTTTAATTTTTCTTTAATTCGCAATAACTCGGGAGTTAATCCCATAGAGATAATAAATCTTTCGCCTGTAAATTCAATGGGATGCATTACATCTCGATGATATCGAATCGGATCAATATCATGAATAACAATATCGGAGCTATCAAATCGATTCATCGTCAAGAATTGAATAGTATAACATAGGACGATCTTTTATCCATACTGAACTCAAAATTTGATTCCCGATACAATCAATAATTCCTTTATTTATTTATCATTCTTTTCCATTCTTTCTTTTCTATAACCTACCGCCCTCTTTGTACAATCATCTGATGAAGTATCATCTAACCGCCTTTCCACTTACCATTGGTTCTAAACAAACCCCAACAAACAATAGAAGCTCAATGAAAAAAAAGGAAGGAGCTAAGTTATAACCTCCTTTTTTTAATGATCCAATCTTCTTGGAAAACAAAAGAAGTATGATAAAGACGAGTACAAATTCCGGTATAAAAAAATCGAATATTCCATCAAATTAACTATTTTTTTATATATTTATATATAAATTTAAAAAGTTTGTTCTTTCAAGGAAAAACCCTTATAAAATATAAAAAAAAAAAAAAATTCATTACCTCGCTAATAAAAAAGTGATCCTTGTTTGATCTTTATTTTTTAAATATCCTCTTTCATTGGATTAGTAATGGGACGCATATATCAAAAGCTCAATGCGAAATTTGAATGAGATAGATTATTTCAAATTAGTAAAATTTGAAATTGAGGTTACACAAAATAGGGCCCGAAAAGGATATACTTTTATTTTAATCTTAAAAAAAAAGTATTCTATACTATTCTATACACAGTAACTATGTTCAATTTATTTTATATTGTACAAATTCCATTTATGTATGTACTCCCGGGAAACATACAATACTCTACTCTATTTCATATTTCACAGATCGGGAGTAATTGAAAAAGCCAGACCCAGTACAGTACGGTATCCCGTGGAATCCTGAATCTGATGCTAATAATATAATAATTGTACTAATCCACATATGCCTCTCTCCCATCAATCGAATCGGTACTAGTCGAAGAAATGGAAATTCCCCCATTTGGTTGATGATAAATGTGAAACGAAAAAGAAAAAAAGAAGAGGGATCGCTGTTGGGAATGAAATTATGTTATTTGGACTTCTTTTCACAAAAAATAGAGAGATGAATTGATATAGTTTTTTATTGGATTTGGATTCGTCGGGACTGACGGGGCTCGAACCCGCAGCTTCCGCCTTGACAGGGCGGTGCTCTGACCAATTGAACTACAATCCCAAGTAAATACCATAATAAAATAAAGTATACATATTTTTATGATTTCATTCTAACCCTTTCAATTTCGATTAGAATTGGCGTGTTGTAACAGAGCTGCGAGTGTGATATATCGATACCCATATGTATATGTACTTTAGTGAGAGCAGCCGGTATTACTAGTAATCCTTTCGTTATTGCCAAATCAATTGGATAATCACTCGTTCAATCAAAAAAGTTTTTTTTTATTTACTCTTTTCCTTAAACTTTACTTTATAGTTACGGATCCTGATATGAATCTAGATCATTAGCAAGATCAGAATTTCTTGTAAAAAGAGAGTAAATAAATAGTGGTATAGATATATCATAAAATGGATTTCTTCCGTATTGGGATTGGGGGATCGGGCATTTCTGGAGAGCAACAAATGGGTTATATTATATCATTTCATGGCGGATCGGCAAATTATTGGGCCGAGCTGGATTTGAACCAGCGTAGACATATTGCCAACGAATTTACAGTCCGTCCCCATTAACCGCTCGGGCATCGACCCAGGAAGAATCAATTCCAGGCTTATTGATAATCCACGATCAACTTCCTTTCGTAGTACCCTACCCCCAGGGGAAGTCGAATCCCCGCTGCCTCCTTGAAAGAGAGATGTCCTGAACCGCTAGACGATGGGGGCAGACTTGCACGACCGCCATCATACTATGTTCATAGTATGAATAGTTTTTTAAAATTGTCAATATAATGGAATGGTATGACTCGATACGAAGGATCTTTCCGTCTTTCACGATTCTTTCTATACAATTTTTTTCGATAAAAGTTTGGTTCAAAGGCCACGCCGAATCTCTTTATCCGAATCTCTTTATCAATGATTCAATGAAATATCTTGGATCTATGTTAAATTAGTGGATACATGTATCACTCAAATGAATTTAGTTATGATGTCAATTAGGATAGTCTTGAAACAATTCATTGTATTGATATTTATCAAATCCAATATCAATAAACCGTTTTATTTTACCTATATTATATACTCTATATTAAATTATATTAAATTATTTAATTTACTTTTACTGGATAAAGAAAATTTTTCATTCCTGAATGAACCCTTATACTTATTATAAGATATATCTATGTACATCTATTATAATAAGTATATATACTAAACTCATAGTGTCTTTATTCAGGAATTGGATCAAACAAGCCCTTTTAACTCAGTGGTAGAGTAACGCCATGGTAAGGCGTAAGTCATCGGTTCAAATCCGATAAGGGGCTTTGATTTTTTCATAAATCATAAAACTCCGGCAGTAGTATTCATATTTGAAGTGCGAATAAAGATATTGTTGATCTTTGTAATAAAGTAATAAAAAAAAAGTAACAAACCGTATAATTTAATATTTTAATATATAATAAAAATCAAAATTATAACATTATAATTAATTATAGTATGGTTATAAATTTGCTATTTTAATAAATTCAATATATTATTAAATAAAAAATATATTATTTATTATTAAAAAATATATTATTTATTATTAAATAAATAATATAATTATTATAAATATTATATTAAATATTATAATGAATGTAAGGATAAGTCGTCTCGTTAAATCTTCAAATATTACTATTCCTTTCCTATTTTCCATTATTCCAATTAAATCGATTAGAAATCAACAAAATAAAAAGTAAGTGGACCTAACCCATTGCATCATAATTATATCCACTATTCTGATATTAAAATTCGATAGAGATGAAATTGGATCTTTTTTTTCTTTGGACTACGCGGGAATCTGTCGATATATCCGATTTAATCTTCTTGTTCCTAGACGTTCTATAGGAATAAATTAGGAATGAATAAATTAGTATTCCCTTCCTTTACCGAGAAACATTTATTCCAAGTCACAACATACGAGCCATTTTAAATATCTTTCTTTGATTCCAATTCCAGAACACAAGATCCGTTTTATTAGTTATATCTTATATATCTATTTATATATCTAGCAAATCGCTATTTCATGTACTAAATATTTCCATCCATATTGATACATGCAATATTTTTGTTCCGACAACGTAATGGGGAATGTATGCGAGAAGGGTACTTTCATTTCGAGTCTCATATTATTTAATATTTAATTAACTAATATGTATTTAATTCAATACAATATATTAATTTAATAATAGGAAATTTTTTAA